TTGCCACTATTGACATGTAGAATGGGACTCTATCTTTATTCTCGTGCGATTAATCCGTTTTTTTTTTTTCAAAAGATTTATCAGATCCTGGAGTAAATTGATTTATAAATGATGTAATCAATGAGGATTCGATTCTTTCTGCCAGTTAATACAATCGATTCACATCACAAGAATTCTTTCATTTTGCATATAATATAATCATCAATATAGACTCGCAGCGTCTTAATCCAGTTTGTATAGCGTTCAGTACATATATCTATGTATATGGGCCCCCCCTTTTTTTGAGTTTCGATAGAAGGATTCCTTTACCAACTTAACGCGGTAAACTCTATTTGTTAGAACATCTCCCATTGAGTCTCTGCACCTATCCTATTCTTTTTGTATTCTCGCTTTATGACCTGCTGTTGGTTTTCGTAAAACAGGATTTGGCTCAGGATTGCCCCATCTTTAATTCCAGGGTTTCTCTGAATTTGAAAGTTGTCACTTCGTATGTTTCCATACCAAGGCTCAATCCAATTAAGTCCGTAGCGTCTACCAATTTCGCCATATCCCCCTATTTTATACTATGCTGAAATCAAAGCGGTGTATTTTTTTTCAATACGAATTTCATTAAATACCGCTCGATTGGATTTCTATTTATATGTAAACCAAAACTCTATAAACTCGAAAAGTGGGTCTTGTTGCTTGAATTTATTGCCTATTTTGTTTAATGTCTATTGGATACCCAAGGCCGACACCCACATTTGATACAACCCAAAATGATTCTATCATTTCTGTTTATGCAATTCAATAGAAATTGATACATGTCATAATATATATATGCCTCTCTTATTATCATTATTTTTTTTTGATGCATTTGAAATACTTGAACGGTCGATTCTTTTTTTTGTCTTTAACTTCCGCGAAAATAACTCAAAAAAGGTCTTTGATACAATATCAATCATTTTGTATCTAGTTATTAAAAATATTAATCATTGATTATAGCTAAAATGAAACTAATTATTTCAGTAATTTTGAAATTTGTTATTAGAAATATTTGAATTAGTTAGCATTTTGAATTCTTTAGAATTCCTAGAATTCTAATACATTAACATTTTCAAATACCTTATTGAAAGAAGTTTACATTAAGTGTTGAGAAACAGAAAATGGATATGCATTTTATCTCACTCAAATTTATTAATATAATAATTAGAATTTAGAATAAATAATCTAATTATTATTTTCTAGAATATTGATCAATATCAAAAAATCGAAATCTATAGCTATTATGAATAGCTAATACTGAATAATTCATATTAATCAAAAAAAAAAGATCCTATTCGTTTACGATGCATACACAATTTTTGCTCTATTTGAGCCCGCTTAGCTCAGAGGTTAGAGCATCGCATTTGTAATGCGATGGTCATCGGTTCGATTCCGATAGCCGGCTTTTGTCTATTTGTTTTGATTTTCACATGATTGAGAGTGTATTTTTGAAATCAAAGAACATTGAAATGGCTTTTTCCCTTTTTTCCAAGGGTTGCCGACCTATTATATGCCCCATTTCAATTAGCAAAAAAACAGTAAGAATTCGGTTTCGGCAGAGGATTATTTTTTTTTTATAATAAATTTCTATTGATATGATATATAAATTAATATAGAAAGAAAACGATTTCTATACATTTCGATACATAAATCAAAAATGGTAATTCTATTACTCCAATTCAATCCATTTCTTAATTCTTTTTAGGGCAATACTTCATTGTATTATTATTATTGTATTTCACCTCGCTTAATTTATCAATTTATTTAGTTCAGTTTGTTTATGTCCAAACAAAAAAGGAGTCTTCATGTCGCGTTATAGGGGGCCTCGTTTCAAAAAAATACGTCGTCTTGGGGCTTTACCAGGTCTAACTAGTAAAGGGCCTAGAGCCGGAAGCGACTTTAGAAACCAATCGCGCTCTGGGAAAAAATCTCAATATCGTATTCGTTTAGAAGAAAAACAAAAATTGCGTTTTCATTATGGTCTTACAGAACGACAATTATTCAAATATGTTTGTATAGCCGGAAAAGCCAAGGGGTCAACAGGTCGGGTTTTACTACAATTACTTGAGATGCGTTTGGATAACATCCTTTTCCGATTGGGTATGGCTTCGACTATTCCCCAAGCCCGCCAATTAGTTAACCATAGACATATTTTAGTTAATGACCGTATAGTAGATATACCAAGTTATCGCTGCAAACCACACGATATTATTACGGCGAGCCATGCTCAAAAATCTAGAGATATGATTCAAAGTTATCTTAATTCATCTCCTCATGAGGAAGTTCCAAAACATTTGACTCTTCACCCATTCCAATATAAAGGATTAGTCAATCAAATAATCGAGAGTAAATCGATTGGTTTGAAAATAAATGAATTGCTAGTCGTAGAATATTATTCTCGGCAAACTTAAACCTAACTCAACTAAGAAGAGGTTTGGACAACTTTATTACTCCTACCCCCTTTCCTTCCCATAAAAAAAGTAACTAAAAAAGGACGCAGGATAAAGTACTTATCCAGGGAATAGCAATAGCAAATCGCTATCAAAATTACCGAGGGTTCGAGTTCTACCTTTTTGAATTTGAGTATGTGTTGTTCTTTGATACATTGTGTTCATTAAGATTGGTAAATTAGTTGAGGGTATGGAAAGAGAGGGATTCGAACCCTCGGTAAACAAAAGCCTACATAGCAGTTCCAATGCTACGCCTTGAACCACTCAGCCATCTCTCCTACGTAATGATTATGCCCCATCAACCGAATCAATAGCGAGCCACTTTTATTTTTACTTTACTTGACCTTCAAAAATTCCGGGCAATCAATTCGAAAAAAAGTATGAAAAAACAAAAAGAGGAAAGATATCTATTTTTTAGATATCCATTTATGTTATCTAGTGCTCCCATCCTTTTCGGATATTTTGACACGAATTCAATCAATCGTAAGGAATCAACTAATAGGTCTATCCATTTTGTTTTTTTCTTCAATTTCGAGATGAGATGGGAATCAGACTAGGACCTCTTCATTCTTATACTAGTCGACTAGATTTGTATGAAATTGAAACTATTTCTTATTATTTTATTTAATTCCGGTCAAAAAGAAAGAATTAAAGGAAGAGGAGTTTTCAAATTTTTTAAATTCTGTTTTTATGTTATTTCGTAGTGTCCAATTCCTTTGTTTGTGGGGAATCATTTTCTTACGAAAGGTAATGAAAAGAATTTGAGAGTGGATTGCTATCTATGACTAAATCGAGTATAAATGGAAATTTTATTGATAAAACCTTTTCAATTGTAGCCAATATCTTATTACGAATAATTCCGACAACTTCAGGAGAAAAGGAGGCATTTACCTATTACAGAGATGGTGTGATTTGATCATTAGTTTACATATCTTTTCGATATCAATTTTATTTACCGCCTTCAGTCTTATAAGACTGACGCATGATTTCGGACTAGAAAAAAAAATGAAATAAATCTACGCTTTTTGAAGGTGAGGTTTGTAAAAAAAAAAAAAACAATTCCTTCTGTCGTGTATCCCCGATTAATGCAGCCTCAGATGCTTGAATTGTCGATTCTAGTAGTGAGCCAGAGGTTAAAACTTATGAATCTGTATTGCGGTGCGAGTCAACCCTCATCCATTAGAATCAATAGACAGTATAGGAGAAGAAGCACTACACCTAGAAATCAACAATACGCAGACTTTGACTTTGGTCGAAATTATCGCCTTCCTTATCGAGATCGAAACTAAAATGGTTGGGACAACAAACATCCATCTCGTTCCTATTTTGGATACCTGTAGAACCATCGAAGACTGTTGAAGTGACCAATTCCTGGAAATTAAAGGGCGTAGGGGACAAAGAAATTGTCGAAGTTACCATTTTTTATTTAAGATTAACCCATTTGATGTTAAAAAAATCTTTGGCAGGAAGGTTGGCTAGAGATTTCTTGTAAAAACACTAGCCCCACTCAGTCCATAACGAGAATTTTGCACTCTTTTTTGATTCCATGTATTATTCTCATTATGCACCTAAGGGAGGAGCCGTATGAGGTGAAAATCTCACGTATGGTTCTGGAACGGAGATTCTTAAAAATGAACGACGACCGTAACGGATGTCGGCTCAATCCGAAGGAAATTATGCGGAAGCTTTACAGAATTATTATGAAGCTATGCGACTAGAAATTGATCCTTATGATCGAAGTTATATACTCTATAACATAGGCCTTATTCACACAAGGAACGGAGAACATACGAAAGCTTTAGAATATTATTTTAGAGCACTCGAACGAAACCCCTTCTTACCACAAGCTTTTAATAATATGGCTGTGATCTGTCATTACGTGCGGCTATCTCCACTATAGAAAGAAAAAAGGAAAGAGAAAAGAGTAGTAAATACTAGAAAAAATGGGTTTTTCTACATAAGCATCGTCCACAAAACGATTTTTATCAGCTGTAGCAAAGAAAGGAACTTCTTAGAAGTCAAAATATAAATATCAAGAAATAGATATGTCTAGATACTTTCTTCTATATTCTATGGATAAAGGATCCAATTGATAAAGAAAGCGCCGTCAAGATCAATTAGTGACGTTTTGGGACGATACAATAATAACTGCTTACTTAATTTAAGTCATGATACAAGAAAAAAGTTAGGAATCGACGTATGTAATAAAGTTGATCCCCTAAGGTATTGAGCAGCGGTGTAGCATCAGATCCCAAAGATAGTAAGTCTTTGTTTTTCTTTCTAGTTTTAATAGAATTTAAAATGAAAATAGAAAGAAAATGAAATAAAATATAGGAATATGAAGAAAAGACTTTTTCTAAGATTCTCTATAAAATCAGTTTTTCTATGAAACCGAGATAGTTACCTTTGAGAAACTTCTAGCAATATTGTAAATGCCTATGTTGAGGGTGGGAGAAAAGATAAAACGAAAAAAAAAAAATTCATTATTAATATGAAACAAAATTCAAGTTTGAAACTCATACAATT